TTCTTGATTGCCTCTACATCGGGGAAATTTGGTTAATTCTTTCTGTGTTGTATCTGCGATAATCTAATTTCTTTCGGTGGAGAAGGAGATCTGCCTTCTTATATTTCTACATCTAGGATCCGACTTGTATCAGTGATACTAATAGGAATAGGAAGTGACCCATTATGGCAAGGAAAAGTTTGATTCAGAGGGAGAAGAAGAGGCAAAAATTAGAACAAAAATATCATTTGATTCGTAGATCCTCAAAAAAAGAAATAAGCAAAGTTACGTCATTAAGTGATCAATGGGAAATTCATGGAAAGTTACAGTCCCCACCACGGAATAGTGCACCAACACGGCTTCATCGACGTTGTTTTTCGACCGGAAGACCAAGAGCTAACTATAGAGACTTTGGGCTATCCGGACATATACTTCGTGAAATGGTCCATGCGGGTTTGTTGCCGGGGGCAACAAGATCGAGTTGGTAAGGATTAAAACATCTCTTCATTTTTCTAGTCATTTATAGGATCCTCTATCTCGAGGATCCCCCTTTACCATTCTGTATAAATGGGCTACCATATTTTTACAGATATGGTAAAGGGGACATTAAAACCTTGTTTATCCTTTAGTTGACAGTTCTTATCTTCATCGCGGGGTAGAGCAGTTTGGTAGCTCGCGAGGCTCATAACCTTGAGGTCACGGGTTCAAATCCCGTCTCCGCAACAAGTTTTTTTGTAAAAAAAGGGGGGGTTTACTCTTTTTACTTTACTCTGTTAACTACTAATTAACAATTAATTACCCCTTTTTTTAGTAACAGAAAAGAAGGACGAGGACAAAACCACTATATATACTATTACTATCACGGTCAATTCTACTGACTCATTTATCTGAATTCAAAATTACCTCAAATACATTACCTACATTACCCTAGGCGGATAGCGGGAATCGAACCCGCGTCTTCTCCTTGGCAAGGAGAAATTTTACCATTCGACTATATCCGCATTTTTTTATTCTTTATAAAATATACTAAAAAAAAGTAAATCAAAATTCAAAATGAAAGAATAATTTTCACTCTATTTCTATCTATATATCATAGATAGAAATAGAGTGAAATGGATTTTCTCTATATTTATTTCTATATTATTTCAATTATAATTATTAATTAGTAGAATTAGAACTCTATGAATATTTTAGAATATTTTACTTATTATTGTTAGAAATTCTATATAGATTATTAGAAGTTTCTTATCTAGTATTTATTATTTAGAAGAGATTTTCTATATTTCTAATATATTCTTTCTAATATATTTTAGATTTAGAATTTAGATTACTAAAGCTAAAGTAGATTAGTAAAGAATATACTAATTCTATTAGATATTAGAATAGAATCATTCTTTTATATTACTTCTATATAATTTAATTAATTAATTCATATTAAAAGTTTTTAGATTTTAGAATAAACTAGTTATGATTTTTTGATATTCTAATCAAATATTATTATTTTAAAGTTTAAATAAAAATTAAAATAAGTCATTTTTTCATAAAAATGAGCATAAAACAATAACAATAAAGAAATGGGATTTTTGAGAATTCTAATTCATATTCTTTTTTATCCTGTTTTCCGGTATCATTTTATAATAAGGTTTTTTGTTGGACCCCTCCCTCTAATTTTGTGTTCATTTTTTATTTGCATTCTTATGCATTTTGAGGGCTTATATTTCATTTTAAGGTGTCTCGCATAATCGAAAGAATTCGGGGGGGGTCATTTTATTTTTTTATCTGTAAAAAAGGGGTTCAAGAGATGAGAGAATTAAGGATACCTACCAGAAACACTAATACAATCCATAAGGATGTCCCGGAAAATACAACATTTTTGTTACTCGACCAACCCTCAGGAGAAGCAAATACAACGGGTACACTTATCAGTAAGATTAATGAAGTAGCAATTAATGCAAAAACAGCCAATTGGAAAGCAATAGTCATCTTTCTAATCCTCCAAGTTACCAACAAAAGAACTATACCATTTAATCCATCTCTTAATTCAAAAAAAAAGATATAATTGTAGGAAAATGTATCATAGAGGGATTTTCCGTTTTTTCATGAATACATTAATTAGAATTAATTCTAAATTCTATATGAATATGAATTTTTTATATGAATTATTAACACACTTTTAACCGCTTTATTCGGACATGGGTTCGGGAGTAGTTTCTTTTTTTTTTTTTTTTTACTTCGGCAATGATCGTGCTAGATTATGCATTTAAAAGTATCTATATCTCTAAATAGATAGTTATAAATGGACTTATCCCTTCACCCCGGTATTTTTCTATATTCTATAATAGAGTCATGGTATCCATTCCTACGCTTTGGTTTTGTTCTATATTGGTAGAATAAATAAGAAAATTAGAATACTTTTTTCTAAATTCTCTTTTGGAGAGATGGCCGAGTGGTTGATAGCTCCGGTCTTGAAAACCGGTATAGTTCAGAACAAAGAACTATCGAGGGTTCGAATCCCTCTCTC